GTCAATTATGTTATGGCCGGAGTCCTACTCATGGTGACCTGGTCGAGTTGGGAGAAGCCGTAGGCATTATTGCGGGTCAATCAATTGGGGAACCAGGAACTCAACTAACATTAAGAACTTTTCATACTGGCGGAGTATTCACGGGTGGGACTGCCGAACATGTACGAGCTCCTTCTAATGGAAAAATAAAATTTGATGAGGTTTTGGTTCATCCCACACGTACCCGTCATGGGTATCCTGCTTTTCTATGTTTTATAGACTTGTATGTAACTATTGAGAGTCGAGATATTAGACATAATTTAAATATTCCAACAAAAAGTTTGATTTTAGTTCAAAATGATCAATATGTAGAATCAGAACAAGTGATTGCCGAGATTCGTGCCGAAACGTCCACCTTTCATTTTAAGGAGAGGGTTCAAAAACATATTTATTCTGATTCAGAAGGAGAAATGCACTGGAGTACTGATGGCTATCATACGCCCGAATATCCATATAGTAATGTTCATCTATTACCAAAAACAAGTCATCTATGGATATTAGCAGGAGGTCTATGCAGATCCAATTCCAATATAGTATCTTTTTCACTCCACAAGGATCAAGATCAAATGAATGCTAATTCTTTTTCTCTCAAAAATATCTTTGATCTCTCACTGACTAATGATCAAGTAAGACATAAATTGTTGGATACTTTTGGTAAAAAAGATAGGGAAAGTCTTGACTATTCAAAACCTTATCAAATCATATCTAAGGGTCATTGGAATCTCATAGAGCCTTCTACTTATATTCGTCAAGAAAATTCTTTGGCAAAAAAGCGAAGAAATAGATTTGTGATTCCCTTACAATATGATCAAGAACAAGAAAAGAAACTAATACCCTGTTTTGGTATTTCGATTAAAATACCTATAAATGGTATTTTACGTAGAAATAGTATTCTTGCTTATTTTGATGATCCGCGATACAGAAGAAGCAGTTCGGGAATTACTAAATATGGGATTGTTGAAGTAGATTCAATCGTAAAAAAAGAAGATTTCATTGAGTATCGAGGAGCAAAAGATTTTAGTCCGAAATGCCAAACGCAAATGAAAGTAGATCAATTTTTTTTCATTCCCGAGGAAATACATATCTTACCTGGATCTTCGCTCATAATGGTCCGGAACAATAGTCTCATTGGAGTAGATACACGACTTGTTCTAAATCTAAATACAAGAAGTCGAGTAGGTGGATTAGTCCGAGTGGAGAGAAAAAAGAAAAGTATAGAACTGAAAATATTTTCTGGAGATATTCATTTTTCTGGAGAGGTGGATAAAATATCTAGGCACAGTGGCATTTTGATACCGCCAGGAAGAAAAAAAAAAGATTCTAAAGGATCAAAAAAATTGAAAAATTGGATCTATGTCCAACGCATTACACCTACCAAAAAAAAGTCTTTTGCTTTGGTTCGGCCCGTAGTCACATATGAAATAGCTGATGGGATAAATTTAGCAACACTTTTCTCCCAGGATCTCTTGCAGGAAAAGAATAATGTCCAACTTCGAATTGTCAATTATATACTTTATGAAAATGGCAAGTCAATTCGAGGAATTTCTCACACAAGTATTCAATTAGTTCGGGCTTGCTTAGTATTGACTTGGGACCAAGAAGAAAAGAGTTCTATAGAAGAAAAGGTTCATGCTTCTTTTGTTGAAATAAGGACAAATGATCTGCTTTGTTATTTCATCCGAATTGAGTTCGTAAAGTCCACTCTTTCGTATACCGAAAAAAGGTATGATACGGCAGGTTCAGGATTTATTTACAATAATGAATTAGATTGTATCCATAGAAAAAATCCCTTTGATTCCAAGGCGAAGATTCAATTATTTCCCCAATATCAGGGAACTCTTGGTACGTTGTTGAATCGAAATAAGGAATGCCAATCTTTCCTAATTTTGTCATCATCCAATTGTTATCGAATTGGCCCCTTCAATACTTCGAGATATAATAATGCGACAAAAGAATTGGATCCCATGACTCCAATTAGGTATTTGTTGGGTCCTTTAGGTACTATTGTGCCTAGAATAGTAAATTCTCGTTCATCTTACTATTTAAGAACTTATAATCAAGTCTTTTTAAATAAATATTTTTTGCTTGAAAATTTTCAACAGACTTTCCAAGTGCTTCAAGTACTTCCATTTCAATACTTTTTCCTAGATGAAAATAGTAGGATTTATAATCCCGATACTTGCAGTAACATCATTTGGAATTCATTCCATTTGAATTGGTGTTTTCTCCATCACGATTCTTGTGAAGAGGCATGGACAATAATTAGCCTTGGACAATTCCTTTGTGAAAATGTATATCTATTGAAATATGGATCACGCATAAAAAAATCTGGTCAAATTTTCATTGTTCATGTTGATTCTCTAGTTATAAGATCAGCTAAGCCCTATTTGGTCACTCCAGGAGCAACTGTCCATGGTCATTATGGGGAAACCTTTTATAAAGGAGATACATTAATTACATTTATCTATGAAAAATCGAGATCTGGTGACATAACGCAAGGTCTTCCAAAAGTAGAACAAATCTTAGAAGTTCGTTCAATTGATTCAATATCGATGAACCTCGAAAGAAGGGTTGAAGGTTGGGACGAACGTATTCGAAGGATTCTTGGGATCCCCTGGGGATTCTTTATTGGAGCTGAACTAACCATAGCCCAAAGTCGTATCTCTTTGGTTAATAAGATACAAAAGGTTTATCGATCCCAGGGGGTACAGATCCATAATAGACATCTAGAGATTATTGTACGTCAAGTAACATCAAGAGTTTTGGTTTCAGAAGATGGAATGTCTAATGTTTTTTTACCTGGGGAATTTATTGGATTGTTGCGAGCAGAACGAGCAGGGCGCGTTTTGGACGAATCAATCTGTTATCGGGCAATCTTATTGGGAATAACGAAGTCATCTTTGAATACTCAAAGTTTCATATCCGAAGCAAGTTTTCAAGAAACTGCTCGAGTTTTAGCAAAAGCTGCTCTACGAGGTCGTATTGATTGGTTGAAAGGCCTCAAAGAGAACGTTGTTCTGGGGGGGATTATACCGGTTGGTACCGGATTCAACAAATTAGTACATCGTTCAAAGCAAGACAAAAACATTCATTTGAAAATCAAAAGGAAGAATCTATTCGAGTTGGAAATGAGCGATATTTTGCTACACCATAGAGAATTATTTTGTTCTTGTGCCCCAAAAACTTTCCATGAGACATCAGACCAATCTTTTATGTAATGTATCCTAACAAGAGGTTTCTTTTTTTTACTTTCACTCTCTGGTCCGATTATGGATTTAATAATTAATGAAATAAAAAAGAAAGAATGAAATTCATGGTTTGGGTCGTATATCAATGGTCAATCCTGGTAGAAGGTTCCGTCGGAACAATTCTTTATTTCATAAGATACTGAATTTCTTTGAAAAAAAAGAAAAAGATAAAGTGTGGGAAAATGGGAAGACGATATTGGAACATCAATTTGGAAGAAATGATGGAAGCAGGAATTCATTTTGGTCATGTTACTAATAAATGGAATCCTAGAATGGCTCCTTACATCTCGGCAAAGCGTAAAGGTATTCATATTACAAATCTTACTATAACTGCTCGTTTTTTATCAGAAGCCTGCGATTTAGTTTTTGATGCAGCAAGTAGGGGAAAAAGATTTTTAATCGTTGGCACCAAAAAGAACGCAGCGCATTTAGTAGCATCAGCAGCAATAAGGGCTCGATGTCATTATGTTAATAAAAAATGGCTTGGCGGTATGTTAACGAATTGGTCTACTACAGAAACAAGACTTCAGAAGTTCAGGGACTTAAGAGCAGAACAAAGGATGGGGAAACTCAATCGTCTCCCTAAAGGAGATGCAGCAATGTTGAAAAGAAAGTTATCTACTTTGCAAGCATATCTTGGCGGGATCAAATATATGACGGGATTGCCCGATATTGTAATTATCGTGGATCAGCAAGAAGAATATACGGTTCTTCGAGAATGTGTCATTTTGGGTATTCCGACGATTTGTTTAATCGATACAAATTGTGATCCAGATCTTGCAGATCTTTCTATTCCGGCCAACGATGATGCTATAGCTTCGATTCGATTGATTCTTACCAAATTAGTATCTGCAATTTGTGAGGGCCATTCTAGTTATCTAAAAAATGGTTGATTATCTTATCATTACTCTTAAGAAGAAGAAAGAAGAAGATTAGTTTGTTTTTGGTGAACTCTCTTTGATTGTTACTATTTTGGTTTGCATCTTTTGGAGTTTGAACTATGTTTTGACTATCAATATCAAAGAATATTGAAAAGAAAAGATAAAAATGATTGGTATTTTTTTTTATGTGATTTCTTGGTATCCGAAATATACGATTCATAACTTAAATTCATGAATAAATATAGGTGAATTAAGAAAGAGATGGTTGAATCAAAATAATCACTTTTTTGAAATTTTCTTTCTGTTAGAGGACAATATGAATGTTATACCATGTTCCATTAAAACACTCAAAGGGTTATACGATATATCAGGTGTAGAAGTAGGCCAACATTTATATTGGCAAATAGGAGGTTTACAAATTCATGCCCAAGTACTTATCACTTCTTGGGTTGTAATTGCTATCTTATTAGGTTCAGTCATCATAGCTGTTCGGAATCCGCAAACCATTCCGACCAACGGTCAGAATTTCTTCGAATATGTTCTTGAATTTATTCAAGACTTGAGCAAAACTCAGATTGGAGAGGAGTATGGTCCTTGGGTTCCTTTTATAGGAACGATGTTCCTATTTATTTTTGTTTCTAACTGGTCAGGTGCTCTTTTACCTTGGAAAATTATAAGATTACCTCATGGGGAGTTAGCTGCACCCACGAATGATATAAATACTACTGTTGCTTTAGCTTTACCCACGTCAGTGGCATATTTCTATGCGGGTCTTAGGAAAAAAGGATTGGGATATTTCGGGAAATACATTCAACCAAATCCAATACTTTTACCAATTAATATTCTAGAAGATTTCACAAAACCTTTATCTCTTAGTTTTCGACTTTTCGGGAATATATTGGCTGATGAATTAGTGGTTGTTGTTCTTGTTTCTTTAGTGCCTTCAGTAGTTCCTATACCTGTTATGTTTCTTGGATTATTTACAAGTGGTATTCAAGCTCTTATTTTTGCAACTTTAGCTGCGGCTTATATAGGTGAATCCATGGAGGGTCATCATTGACTCACTTTCAAAATAGCCTTTTTTTTTGAATTTTGAAAGCTTATCCCAATTCAAGCAATGCGGGGGTTTGGGGTTCAATATAATCCACTGGGTTGGAGAATAGAATGCAAATAGCTACATGTATGTATATATGAAGAAATATATAGGATATTGCATAATTTGGAAGATAAAGAAGGGTTGGGGATCATGTATATGTATAATACCTATGAATAGAAATTCTTGTGTATGTTTTGAAGAATGGTTTCAGAATACAATTTAATAGAATAAAAAAGAATAAAAAGTGCAGGTGAGTTACGTTATGGAAGAACAAATAGTTACTAGTTAAATGGTAATTACCCCTATCTCTTTTTTTTTCTAGCCCACTGCATTTAGACGGATTCCCATAAAAGTCCTTTTTCTATTTTGTCTTTGATTGTGAATTGAATGAAAGAGAAAAAAGAGAAGATTTTAGAAACAAGGAAACGCAATGACTAAAACCGTATTCATATTTATTTACATAAGGTAGAAAGGAAAAACGGTCTATCGAAGTAGTTCTGACAATTCAGTAATATTCTGAATTCCATTTGGAACTTTTAGCTACTTCGACCCGATAGATTTTAGTGAAAAAGATCAAAAAATAAAAAAGAAGTGTAGTAAGGTAATAGAATAAAATTAGAAGTAGAAAAAAAGAGATTAAGTACTAATTCATTGGTTAGTTGTATCATTAACCATTTTTTTTTTTGGTGCGAGGAACTTACCATGAATCCACTTATTTCTGCTGCTTCCGTTATTGCTGCTGGATTGGCTGTAGGGCTTGCTTCTATCGGACCTGGGGTTGGTCAAGGTACTGCTGCGGGCCAAGCTGTAGAAGGTATTGCGAGACAACCAGAAGCGGAGGGTAAAATACGAGGTACTTTATTGCTTAGTCTAGCTTTTATGGAAGCTTTAACAATTTATGGACTGGTCGTGGCATTAGCTCTTTTATTTGCAAATCCTTTTGTTTAATGTTTAATTTCATCGTAGAATAAAAATGTAAAAAAAAAAAGAATAAGAAAAGCATAACCATAACTAAGAAATTTGAGAATTCTCAAATTCCATTAATAAGAATAAGTGGAGTGATACAAAAAGAACTCTGTTCTTTGTTAGTTCTATCTATAAGGGAAGAGCATATGAAAAATATAACCGATTCTTTTGTTCCCGTGGGGCACTGGCCATCCGCTGGTAGTTTCGAGTTTAATACCGATATTTTAGCAACAAATCCAATAAATCTAAGCGTAGTGCTGGGTGTATTGATTTTCTTTGGAAAGGGAGTGTGTGCGAGTTGTGTATTTCAAGAATAGGTTGGATTTAACCGGCTGCACTTTCTTTATATTTATGTATTCTTTTTTCTATTTCTATAGTATTTCTATTTCTATAGTAGAAATAGGAACAAAAGGTGCATAATCTCGACGAATTACTTCGGAATTGGATTTTCTTCAGAAATCCTATGTAAGAACCATAGCATTTCGTGACTAATTGGTAAATGAATTTTGATTCTCTTCGCTATCAACCAATAATGTTGAGTTCTTTTACATGGTTAAAGATAAATTGTTTGAAGTCTAGGCACAGCATAGCACGGTACTCTTTCTACCACTACGTTAGTACCAAAAAGGTTGAAAAAGAATAAAAAGAAAAAAGGAATAATAAGGAATTTATCCGATGTAGAACACTCATATGGATAAAATTCTTTGAACCATTAACTGGAAAGATGGGTCCCCCTTTTTTATCCACTGCCGAATCGACGACCTATGTATTGTATTTGTATAAAATCTTTTTTTTTTTGGAAATAAGTTGTAAATAAAGAACCAACTTTGCTGACAATTTTTTATTTTTTGTCTGGTCTGAAGAGTCCTCCTAAGATTCTGATGTTAGATCAGTTTCGAGATCTTTGAATAAGAACAGAAAAGAGAGGATAGGCTCATTGCGTTCAAAGATATGGGAATGCCCATTAATCAAAGATAAAGATAAAAGAAACAATTGAGCGTGAGAGCCAAATGAATTGAAAGATTCATGTTTGGTTCGGGAAGAGATATTCTAGTTGTGAAATGAATGGAAAGATAATCTACTTTCATTAAATGATTTATTAGATAAGCGAAAACAGAGGATCTTGAGTACTATTCAAAATTCAGAAGAATTACGTAGAGGAGCCATTGAACAGCTCGAAAGAGCTCGGGTTAGATTACGAAAAGTGGAAATCGAAGCAGATGAGTATCGAACGAATGGATATTATGAGATAGAACGAGAAAAAGGAAAT